ACTTTTGGAAGACCTTGCGTTATATCACCAGATCTTGATTTTTCATATATAAATGTAACTAATGTATCTCCTTCGGAAAGGATTTCCCCATAATGTCCATGAACAGTTGCTCCTGGAGTAGCCAAATAAGGCTTAGCTGATCGTATTACCACAGAGTCAACTTGAAGAATTAGAACTTGACCTGATTTTAAATGCGGTCCTTTTTTGGCTATACATACATTTTCACAAAGGAACTGCCCAAGACTAACAATTGTAGATGTCTCTTCACAATAATTGTAATGGAGAAAATACCAATTCAAATTGAATGGATTCAAAATGATGTTACTGCATGAATAGGGATTATAAATTTGACCATTTTCATCTAGTAAAAAATATTTAAGTATTTGAAAAATCTGTTTTAAATTGTCAAGTTGTAAATAGTTAGTTACCAAGATCTGATTATGGGTTATTAAATGGGAAAATAAAGCGAAATTATAAATTGGAAAGCCTGTTCCTAAGGGGCCCAACGAATTCCTAATTGGAATTAGGGGGTCCTTTTTGATTGATTCTTTTATCACATTGGGAGATTTTACATTGTTGGATGGGCCTATTCGAGAACAATTGGATGATGACAAAATTATCAAAAACGGAGATTCCTTATTTTTATTCAACAATGTATGAATAGTTCCTTGATTTGGATTAAGGGATTCTTGAATCCTTGCCTTGGAATAGGAATAAATGGAAGAAAACGGATTGACATTAGCGCGATCTGATCCATTCTCAGAGATCAATCCTGAACCCGGCAGATCGTTCCTTTTTCCGGTATATGAAATAGGTGACTTCGATAAGTCGATTCTTAGAAAATCTCTAATCAAACCATTTGTCCTTATTTCAACAAAGGAAGCACAGGCCTTTTCGATCTTTTTGTCTTGGTCCCAATTCAACACTAAACAAGTCCGAACTAATTGAATACTTGTGTCCCAAATTTCAAGAATTGGGTCGTAATAAAGGATATAATTGACAACGCGAAGTTGTAGATTATCACTTTCCTGCAAGAGATCAGCCGGGAAAAGCCTTCCTAAATTTATACCATCCGTTTTTTTATATGGGACTACGGGTTGAACCAAAACAAAATACTTTTTTTCATACCTGGAAAGTTTAATTCGTTGGATATAGAGCCAATTTTTTAATTTTTTGTATTCTTTGGAATTTTGTTTTCCCCCTCCTGGTGGTATCAATCGGAATGCCTTATTTGTCTTTCCAGTAAAATAGATATCTCCAGAAAATATTATCAGTTTAATTTTTTCTGCTTTTTTCTTCACTCGGACCAATCCGCCTACCCGACTTCTTCTATTTAAAGTGATTTGTGTATCTACCCCAATAAGACTATTGTGCCGTACCATTATGGAAGAAGATTCGGCCAAAATGTGGACTTCCACAGGAATAAAAAAAAACGGATTTACTTCCTTTTGATATTTTGGCCAAAATACCTTGACTCCTCGATACTCAATCAAATCCTCTTCGTTGACGATTGAATTCAGTTCTCTAGTCTCATATTTAGTAAGTCCCGAGCTCTTTCTTATATATCGAGGATCATCGAAATAAGCAAGAATACTATTTCTACGGAGAATACCATTTCTGGGGATTTCAATGGAGATACCTGAAGAAGGTATTAGTTGGTTCTCGCCTTCTTGAATCGAGTCGAGTGGGATGATGACTCTATTTCTTCGCCTCTTTGCCAATAGATCAGAATTCCCCTCGAGAATGCCCGGATATCTGAGATTACAACGACCAGTACATGTCATTCGATTAAGTTCTGAATAATCAGGAATCCTATCTCCTTTTTGATTTTTACCAGAAAAATACGAACTAAAAAATTCGTGTCTCACTTGATTATTAGTTACTGAGGGGTTAGAAATATATCTTCGCTTAACAGAAAGAGAATAAGCGTTCATTTGATCTTGATCCTTGTGGATCGAACAGGGGCCTAGACTAGATCTCCAGGGTTCCCCTAATAATATCCATAAATGACTTGTTTTTGGTAAGAGATGAATATTAACATATGTAAATTCAGGTGCATGGTACACATCGGTATTCCAGTGCATTTCGCCCTCTGAGTCAGAATAAATATGTTTTCGAACTTTCTCTTTCAAATTCAAGGTGGATGTTCTCGCACGAATCTCAGCAATGACTTGTTCTGATTCTACATATTGATCGTTTTGAACTAAAAGAAAACTTTTGGGCGGAATACACACATTGTGTATAATATCTTCACTCTCAATAGTTACATACAAGTCTCTAGAACATAGAAAAGCAGGATGTCCATGACGTGTACGTGTCGGATGAACCAAATCTTCATTGAATTTTATTTTTCCATTAGAAGGGGCTCGCACATGTTCTGCAGTACCCCCTGTGAATACTCCGCCAGTATGAAAAGTTCTTAATGTTAATTGAGTGCCCGGTTCTCCAATAGATTGACCCGCAATAATACCTACAGCTTCTCCCAATTCGACTAGGTCGTCATGAGCCGGACTCCGGCCATAACATAATTGACAAATCCAAGACGTACTCCTACAAGTAAAGGGGGTTCGAATAGAGATTGGTTGTGCTCTAAAAGTTATGAATCTATTGACAAGTCCAACCCCAATATCTTGATTTCTAGTAGCAATGCATCGCGAACCTATATATATATCATCTGCTAATACACGGCCAATTAATGTTTGGATAAAAATCCTGTCCGCCATCATTCCATTTCGAGGACTTACAGAAATACCTCGAACGGTGCCACAATCTGTTCGACGTACAACAACGTGTTGTACTACTTCAACAAGTCTGCGCGTGAGATATCCCGCATCTGATGTTCGGATAGCGGTATCCACAACTCCTTTACGGGCTCCGTAGCAAGAAATAATATATTCTGTTAAAGAGAGTCCTTCGCGTAAATTGCTTTGAATGGGTAAATCAATCATTTGCCCTTGAGGATCCGACATTAATCCTCTCATACCTACTAATTGATGTACCTGAGATGCATTTCCTCTGGCTCCCGAAAAAGACATTATATGGACTGGATTAAAAGGATCGGTCATCCGAAAATTAGGATTCATTTCTTGTCGCAAATATTCACTTGTGGCATACCATATCTCGATCGATTGACGTAATTTTTCTACCGCGTGTACATTCCCATAATGATGGTGTTTTTCCAAAATAAAACTTTGTTGTTCAGCGTCTTGAACTAGCCATCTTTTAGAAGGTATTGTTAAAAGATCATCAATTCCTAATGAAATGGATGCGGCGGTAGCTTGTCGGAAACCCAGAGTCTTTACTTGATCCAGGATATGTGATGTATATCCTATTCCATAGTGATCAATAAATCGACTAATAAGTCGTTTCATGGCAGTTCCGTCTATCACTTTATTGTGAAAGACCTGAGTGGGCCGTTCTGCCATCAGTACCTCCATATTGCGCTGAGTAGAATTTGACAATGGGTTTGAGTCAGTGATTGGAAAACTTCCTTTTCTAGATCTTAATTCACGTATAAATTCCGCAATTCTAGTCCTAGTTAACCCGGCGAGACTCGAATTCCCGCTGGTAGCATAGAATTACAACAGCCCTGCCAAAACCCCTGTATGGCTTCTTCTATTTCTCGATAAAGAGAAATATGACCAAGAGTGGTTCGAATATATATATAAAGAATTTCTTTTTTTATACTTCTTACTATTAGATAGTGTCCATAAATCTCATAATAGGTCCCCAAAGATTCATAGTGAATTTCGATAGGAGCTTCTCTTGCAGCAATAACACGTTGATCTAGTCGCCACCGCAGCCACAAAGGACTACCTAAATTGATTCGTTTTTGCCGATAAGCTCCAATTGCATCATAGGCATTACAAAAAAAGGGTTCTTTTTTTTTTGTATACTTATATTCATTTTGATAGTTTCTACGATTACATGGATTATACCTATTTACACAAATACCCCGACGATTTCCGCTCGTTAAGACATAGAGTCCACTAAGCATATCTTGAGTTGGTGCAGAAATGGGATCTCCGATAGTTGGAGATAAAAGATTCATATGAGAAAACATAAGTAAACGTGCCTCTGCTTGAGCCTCTAAAGATAAAGGCACATGAACAGCCATTTGATCCCCGTCAAAGTCTGCATTGAAGCCCTTACAAACTAATGGATGTAAACAAATAGCACGTCCTTCCACTAAAACGGGGAGGAATGCCTGTATGCCTAATCTATGCAGAGTAGGCGCTCTATTCAGCAATACAGGATGGTCATCCAGAATTTCCTGAAGTATTTCCCATACAATCGGTTTTTTTTTCCGAATTTGACTCTTAGCAACTCCTATGTTCGAAGCAAGATGTTTTCTAATTAGGTCACGAATTACAAATGCCTGGAAAAGTTCTATTGCTATTTCGCGAGGCAATCCACATCGATTTAATGAAAGTGAAGGGCCCACGACAATCACTGACCGCCCTGAATAATCGACCCGTTTACCAAGCAGAGTCTCGCGAACTCTTCCTTCTTTGCCTTCAATTACATCTGAAAGTGACTTGTAAATTCTATTATGATCATCCCTCATTGGTTGTCCGCAGATTCCATTATCAATAAGTGCATCCACGGCTTCTTGTAGCAATTTTTCCTGAGATATTATTAATTCTTCTGGCGTAGCTATACTTGTTGTTAATAGATCTGTAAGAGTATTATTCCGATAGATAATTCTTCTATAAATTTCATTAATATCCGAGGTCACTAGTTTATCCTCATCTATATGATAGATTGGTCTCAACTCAGGAGGAAGAACTGGTAATAGACACAAAACCATCCATTTTGGTTCTATATTTGTTCGAATAAAATGCTTAGCCAATTCCATGCGTCTAAGCAAAAAATCTTTTCTTCTTCCAACTTTTCGATCTTCCCATTCATTCCCTGTGGGTTCCTCTTCCTCCAATTCTTTCCATTCTACCAATGAAGAATCTAGACTCATTCGTAAATCTAGATTGGATAATTGTTGT